TTTTTCCATAGAAATGTGTTCGCTCAAGAAAAGCTCCAGAAGATGTTAATCGTAAATAAGAAGATTGTTTACGAAGAAAAACTAATACAAATTCGCATTCAGATACATAAGAATTATATAGGAACCGAAATAGTCTTTTATTTTCTTTTGAAAAAAAAAAAATAGAATTATTCGGAGTAATAAGACTATTCCAATTATGATATTCGTGAAGAAAGAATCGCAATAAATGTAAAGAAGGAACATCTTGGATCCAGCATTGAAGGATTTGAACCAAGATTTTCAGATGGATGGGATAAGGTATTAGTATATCTGACACATAATTTAAATGCGATAATTTGTCCTCCAAAAAGGGAAATATTGAATGAATAGATCGTAAATTCAAATTCTGAGATTTTGGTATTTTTTTTTCTTCGAGGGAAGATACTAATCGCAGCAAGAATGGAATTTCCACAATGACTGCAAAACCTTCCAATATCATCTGAGAATAAAAATGAAAATAAAAATAATTGTTGTGCCCAACGAATCGATTTTGGTTAGAATCGTTAACCGAATAAATCAAATAATTCTGTTGATACATTCGAATAATTGAACGTTTCACAAGTACTGAACTAGATTTATTGTCATAACCAAAAATTTCCGTGGATTCGTAAAAAATCGAACCATTTAAACCACGATCATGAGCAAATGTGTAAATATACTCCTTAAAGAGAAGCGGATATAGAAAGTGTTGTTGCCGAGATCTATCTTTTTCTAAATATCCTTGTAATTCTTCCATTTACATTTCTACTTGAACCAGAGGCTGGACCCATTTCATTTTTGGGGTTATCAAATGATACATAGTGCAATATGGTCAGAACAGGGTATATATTATGTATATAATTACAGTAAGAAAAAAATATATATCCCACAAACAAAGGAAACAGGGGAGTCCAATCAACAGATCTTTTTCCTCTCCTTTTCTATCCAATTGGTTTATGTTCGTTATAATTACAAGAGGGTAAAAAATCCTTTATTTTTGCAACTCGATCGCTCTTTTGACTTTGGAATAAATTCTCCTTATCAGTATACTGTTTCTTCTACACATCCGTCTCCAATCCATAATAAAGAATAATTAGGATTCATTAAAAAAAAAAAAGAAAGAAAATCAATGGTCCACTCACAAAAGAACCCACCCTTTCCCGCATCAGGCACTAATCTATCTTTAACGTCTAATTAGATCGGGTAATCATTCAAATTAAGAACAAAAGCTCGTTGCTTTTTATTTCACCAGAATTAGAGCCATAGGGCTCTATCCATTTATTCACTAGACCCAACTGTAAATGTGAATTTTTTTTTTTCACTTCCAAAAAGAAAAAAAAAAAATTTGTAACGATCCGGTAAGGATAAACTCAAAGTTCTACTTTAATTAAATAATAAATTAAATAATTAAATAATAAAAATAATAATAATATTTTATTACGACATGCTGTTTTTTCCATTCATTACCTTTGAGGATCAGTCGTGGTCTTATAGACTCTACCAATAGTCTGGACGAATCTGTTGCTTCATCCAAATGTGTAAAAGATCATAGTCGCACTTAAAAGCCGAGTACTCTACCGTTGAGTTAGCAACCCGAAAAAAATAAATAGGATATGTAAATACGGTCAAAATAAAAAAATCAATTGAATTGCACTGCACGACCCCGTCAAAACATTGAACTAGAACAAATCGAAAAGAAAGATTTGTTGATCAATTAAAAACACCAAAATACCAAAATAGACAGATCGGATTAAACAACAACAGATTCCCAATAGAGATATCAAAATTGTGACAAACCACCATTTTCTTTATCAATTTTCTTTTCTTTTTCGTTAAGAAAATACATCTTGTATGCCAGTAAATCCGGCAGGGCAAACCCATCATTTGACTAAAGTGAAGGAAAGAAAAAACCAATATGGGGTGGAGATAAACGGATCTATTTATCTACGATCGAATTATATTTCTTCGATGCACCATTGTCAATATGAATCCAATGTTAAGAAAACAAATTTAAGTAAATCAAATAAGGACTTGTGTTGGATTGGCACAACATAAACATAAATAAAAAATTTGGATGAAAAAAATACGAAAGAGGTAAAGTAAAGAAAAAATCTCGGGTTTATTCAATCAATAGAGGTACAATAAGCAAGATTAACTCCTTGTTTGTTGGTGGATTCCCGCAACAAACAAAACAAGAAAAAAAGTAAATTAAGTATGAATACAGCAAGAAAAAGGCAAATTGTGTGTAAATAATTACACAAAGATAGATACTAGTTACCCCCCCCCTTTTTTATTTATTAATTTTGTTTTTTTCCTTTAATTAACTCGAATCGAAGTTCTTTCTTGAAATAATTCTGCCTTCCTTAAAATATCACAAACAGTTCCCGTAGGTTGAGCACCTTTTTCAAGGAAATATAGAATAACAGGAACATTTAAATAAGTTTGATTCTTTATCGGATCGTAAAAACCTACTTTTCTAAGATCTCTTCCTTCTCTTCGGGATCGAACATCAATTGCAACGATTCGGTAGATGGCTCATTGGAATAGATGTAAATAAACAATGCCCCCCCTAGAAACGTATGGGAGGTTTTCTCCTCATACGGCTCGAGAAAAAAGGATTCTAAATTTCTGTATATGTATATAATGGCAAATGGATCCATAAAATCATGAATTAGACTATGATTTGAGTCGTTTTTTTATTCTTCCTTACAGAAAAAAAGAAATCTCATTCGTACTCATAACTCAAGTTGGGTAATTCTGACAGAGTTCGAAGGGAAACCCTTAGACATTTATTGAGCCGTCTCTAACCTCTTTCGTTTGTCTCATCTCAAATCTATTTTTATTCCTCATTCTGATTCAATTGTTGAGACAATTGAAAATAGTGTTTACTTGTTCCGGAATCCTTTATCTTTGCTTTGTGAAATCATTGGGTTTAGACATTACTTCGGTGATCCTTACTCCTTTCAAAAGAGCAGCAACATACCTTTTTGTTTTTTGTTATTTTTTTCTATACTATAGAAATAGAATATGAACGGTGGATTCCCTTGTGATACACTTTTGATCGAAATAGTTTTACCAATTCTGAAAAATTTTACTTTTTTTTTTTTCAAACTTCTTTGATTTTTCGATTTTTTTAACCTTTCGATTTATATATTGAGGATATACTTACAAAGTTGGTCTAACTTATTGATAGTTACTAACCCTAGATTCTTCCCCCTGATAAACGAATCAATCCTTTCTGCTCGAGCTCCATCATGTACTATTTACTTACAACCTAACACAAATTAGGTTCCTAACAGAGCAGAACAAACTATGTCGAGCTAAGAACATCTTCATTCCTATAGAAAATGGTGGATGTAAGAATCCACAGCCGATCATGTCCTTCAAGTCGCACGTTGCTTTCTACCACATCGTTTCAAACGAAGTTTTACCATAACATTCCTCTAATTTTATTTCAAACCGGTATGTAATTGATTCAATATGGAATCATGAATAGTCATTGGCTCAACCGGTGTGTGTATACCGGTATATAATAGTACATACTTTCTATCTATCTATCTATGGATAGATAAGTATTTATCCGGGGAAGGCTCGGCAAGGATCCAATTTATTTAACTCTATATTCTATCATATGAATGAAACATATTTCTAAAAAAGACGAATAAATAAGTTTGCTTAAGACTTATTTACATCTTAAAAAGATTGTTCGGGACGATCAATCATGAAGGATCCATTTTTCTCGAACAAATAAACTATAAACCTCAAAAGAAGAACCTTTAATATTAATAGATTTGCAATCCCGGAACAAAATCAATTATTAATAAAACTTTTTTATTTTATACAATACAGATTTTGTTTTACTTCAGGTTCAAGAATTTTTCTTTTCCATCAATTTCATAAAGTCAAGTAGATGCAATATACGAATTTCCCCCCAATCGCTATACATTACATTGATTTACAATTATTCATTTGAACCGGATAAGATATAAGATGAACCAGATAAAATACAAAAAAATGGGGTCCAGATCAATTCGTTTTTACTATTTTTTTCCCACACCAGCTTTAGAAGTTTTAAGACCAGTGATGAAATTAGTACCAAAAACTCCCTACTCTTTAGTCTCCACATAGACTGTGGAATTGGGATACCCCATTTATTTACTTTAGGCTTTTTACCCTTGGTAAGGGAATAAAGAGGCCTTTCTTTCATTCACATTTCGATTCAGAATGCTTCATGTGAGAATTGACATTTCATAGATATGGGACATAAAGTTTCCATAAGTAACTAACTTTAAAATGAATATTGAGTAGTACGAACATATCCTGAATGTGAATGATAAACCCAGAATATCTTTTTTTTTGAATTCAAAAAAAAGATATTTATTTCCACCCACATTTGACACTTGATTACGTTTGTGAGAAACCAAATGAAAGAAAAAATATGATTCTAAGAATCATTCTTAGAATTCAGAACAATCTTTTGTTCTCGTTAACAATTTTATGTTTCATGTGGGATACGATGTGATCCCATCTTTCGTTTCTGATGGAAACGATCTGGGACGGAAGGATTCGAACCTCCGAGTAACGGGACCAAAACCCGCTGCCTTACCGCTTGGCCACGCCCCATTTCGAATTTCTATTCGACACTAATAAACATTAATATTGGTATTGGTTATTCGTCAATTCCAACCCAATAAATAAATACATTGGGGATATATTGTTGCTAGGATTCAACACATGTAGATATAGAATCAAAAAAATTCATTGATCATTACAGGGAATTCAGTTAAGATATTGTATGAAAATGGAATTCCTTGTATTCTCATTTGAGAATGGAAGGAAAGATTTTGATTTGGGAGAGTTCGAAAAAAAAAAAAAAGAAAGATTTTTTGACTTGTCTTTTTTTTCCCTTATAAAAAAAAAACTCAATCAGAATAAAATTATCTAATCTACAAGAACGAAATTTTGTTATGCTTAATATCTTTAGTTTAATCTGCATCTGTCTTAATTCTGTCTTTTATTCGAGTAGTTTTTTCTTCGCCAAATTGCCCGAAGCTTATGCCTTTTTAAATCCAATCGTAGATGTTATGCCTGTCATACCTGTACTTTTTTTTCTCTTAGCCTTTGTTTGGCAAGCTGCTGTAAGTTTTCGATGATTTAATACTCTGCTAAATTCATGATTTATTCGATAAATCAAAATTCGAAAAATTGATAAGACCAGATAAGTCTTACATTATGAACCCTCGATTCAAAAATAGAAATTCTTGTATATTGAATAACCGCGGCGATGAATTTTGATCAACTTATTTCCTCGTTCTGACCTTACAGTGAGCAAAGACTTTATTAGGTTGCCTACAATACCTAATTATTCATATGACAAGAAATTTTTGATAACGAAGGAATCAAAATCTTATTCCAAAGAAATTCGTGAAAATGACTTTCTTTTCAAAAAACACTTCATTTTTTTGGGGGTGTCATGTCAAAACAAAATAGTGTATGTGGTAAAGTAAAAAATAAGTAACCTATTCCCTTTTTCAAAAAAAAAGATCTTATCTTGGAGATTGTGTAATGCTTACTCTCAAATTATTCGTTTATACAGTAGTGATATTCTTTGTTTCTCTCTTCATCTTCGGATTTTTATCTAATGATCCAGGGCGTAATCCTGGACGTGAGGAATAAAAAAAAGATATTTTTCGTTTTTCCTGCTTTTTCTAAATTTTTTTTCTTATGATTTTATCTATTCCATACATTTACCTATGATAAAATCAAGGGATCGAAATTCCTTCGAATTCGAAAGTCTCAAGTAATAAGAAGAAGCGGAGAGAGAGGGATTCGAACCCTCGGTACGAATAACTCGTACGTACAACGGATTAGCAATCCGCCGCTTTAGTCCACTCAGCCATCTCTCCCCATTCCCATCTCCGTTTAAAAATGGAAAATTTTTTATGTGATGTGACACGTGAAGTAAAGATTGATAAAAACCTTCGTTTTACTTTTTTATTTATCTATTTTTTTTTTATATATATTTATATTCTATTAAATTATATTCTTTATTTTTTATAAATATATATATGTATTTATTTATAAATACATTTTTATAATAAATAATATATTTATTTATAATATTATTTATAATAAAAAAAAAAAAGATATAAGATAAAGATATATAAAATAAAGATATATAAAAATATAAAATAAAGATATATAAAATATTATAACAATTATATAACATATATAAATAAACATTATAATATAACTTATAAGTTATTTTATTATAAACTTATAAAGATATATAAAAAGAACAATAAAGCAATATATATCTATATACAATATATATCTATATATAGGATAAAAAATATATATATATATATAAGAAGAAATTTGATCAGGAATTCAATTTAGATAATGATTCGAAACGGATATCCCCAATAGAAAAATACCCTACTTCTTTTATTTTGTACGAAAGGTTTATTCCCCCGGCTTGGTTTAAGTACTGGCCGGGCCAGGCCAGTATTTCCATAGATAAAATGATTTAATAATGATTTGATATCAATCAAAAATACTTGTTGAAGTGTCATTTCTTATTATTAATACTTAATATTATATTAATACTTAATCTTAATATTATTACTTAATATTATTAATATTATTACTTAATATTATTAATATTCATTTAATATTTTGAATATTATTAATATTCATTTAATATTTTGAATATTATTAATATTAAATGAATATATTTTTTTTTTTATTTTCTTTTTATCAATTTATTACTTACTGGAAAAAGAAACTGGAATGATAAATAATAAATATATATATATATATATTTATTATGTACATATATATGTACATATATTAAACAATAAAAAGTATTAAAATGAAAAATAAAAAAAAAAATATCAAATATTAAACACACATATTTATAAACGTAGTTATAATATAATATAACTCATTTATTTGTTCAAGAGACAAGCTTTATTTGAACAATTGAGATCCAATTGACCCGAATTCTTAATTCATAAGTAAGATCTGGCAGTTGAAAGAGAAGTTGAAAAAAAAAAGAAACCATGTATGCAGATTTCATCCTTTCTATGATCCAGCTTCAATGATTCTTTCAGACCGGGACTGTCAGTAATGACTTCGTATCAAACGAAAAGAAAAGTATAATATAACTATAACTTTTTTTATGTTATTTAAGTAAGCTTTCTGCTCTTCGCCTATTTAAGTCCCCGGCGGGACGAAGCGTCAACGCTAAAATTTTCATGATTCTGATGCTATCTTGATTGCGCCTCACTCTTTTGTTCGACAAATGGTCCATTCATATACAATAATAAATATGTAGCGGGTATAGTTTAGTGGTAAAAGTGTGATTCGTTCTATCAAAAACTTAAATAGTTAAGGGGTCTTTCAGTTTTTTTCATATTCCGATCAAAAACTTTATTTCTTAAAAAGGTTTAATCCTTTACCTCTCAATAGTATATTTGA